AAAGCAATGATAAATAGATACGAATAGAGCAAGAAAAGAAGGAAATAAAAAAACATAGTATAGAAAAGATATCCAAAATTATATAGAAATCACTATCCTACCCTTAGTTTTTATTTCCTTAGTTTAATTGAATTTCGCTTGATTAGGGCAAAGTTCCTTAAAAACCTCTGCCTTTTTTAAAATATCCTGAACAGTTCCTGTAGGCTGAGCGCCTTTTTCAAGGAAATATAGAATAGCGGGAACGTTTAAATAAGTTTGATTCTTGATCGGATCATAAAAACCCACTTTCCGAAGATCTCTTCCTTCTCTTCGGGATCGAACATCAATTGCAACGATTCGATAGACGGCTCATCGGGATAGATGTAGATGAAAAAGAACCCCCCCCTAGAACCGTATAGGAAGTTTTCTCTTCGTACGGCTCGAGAAAAAATGATTCGAAGTTTTGTCTTTTGTCTATGGATAAAATTATAATAAATAGGAAAGGAATCCGTAAAATAAATTAGCCTATAATTTAACTCATATTTATTTAGCTGAAAAATAAAAAATCATTTGTACTCATAACTCAAGTTGAATAATTCTCAAATATCTTAAAGATTTTTCTTTAAGATATTTTTTTATTGAGTGGTCTTTAACCCCCCCTTTTTGTCTCGTTTAAAATCTATTTGGATTCTTTATTCGGATCCGTGAGACAATTGAAGTGGTGTTTCCTTGTTCTGGGATCCTTTATCTTTGTTTTAAATCCTTGGGTTTAGACATTACTTCGGTGCTTCTTAATCCTTTCAAAATGGTAGCAACATACCCCTTTTGTGATTTCTTTCTATCAAAGAATCATACCGACGGTTGATTCGCGCGCGATACACTGTGGATCGAAAAAAATTTTAGCCGTTCCAACAAATTTTTTTGAATTGAAAATTTGCTCGAATCGGATCCTTTCAATTTCTATATCGAAGATATACTTACGAAGTTGTTCCAATTTATTGATTGGCATTAACCCTAGATCGTTGCCCCTGAGAAATTCATCAATACTTTCTACTCGAGCTCCATCATGAACTATTTACATTACAACCCAATAAAAAAAGAAGGGTTCTAGTAGAATAGAACAAACGACGTCGAGCCAAGAGCACCTTCATTCCTATATAAAATGGTGGATGTAAGAATAAGAATCCACACCGGATCGTGTCCTTCAAGTCGCACGTTGCTTTCTACCACATCGTTTTAAACGAAGTTTTACCATAACATTCCTCTAATTTGGAACCAGTATGGAATTGATTCAATTATGGAATCATGAATAGTCATTGGTTCAGTCGGTACAGAGACATAGTAATTTATATTTTTTCTTATCTACATAGATAATAAATATTTTTCTGAAAAAATCTTATCAAGACCCCGGCTTTTTTGTATGAATGGAACATTTTTCTATAAATCTCTATCTAAAAAAAATATATAATATAAATATGCAGAAATATAAATATAGAAATAACATAACTAACAGAAATAACACGAATAAATAAATTCTATTTGACTCTGCCTCTTCAAGTGACTCAATAAGATAGACTGACCCATTTCCAACTTCCCAAAGATTCAACCCATAAGGAATCATTACAAATCTTGATAATTGAAAAAGTTTCCTACTTATACATCATTATTTGAGTCAAGTTTTACAGTAAAGACTATATTTGATTATCATAAGAAAGATAAATCTCTGTTTCTTTTCGAATCGAATTGTCAATGATTTAAAGCAAATAAGCTAAATAGATCGAACAATAAAAATAAATATCATTGTTAAATATTTAAATTTTAATATTTTAGGGATGCAAATTATTTTTCACAAAAATAGAAAGACTATTGTCACTGAAATAGGATAACAATACATACCTATAGGCTAAGCACTTCCTCGTTTTATATGTATTTTCATATTTTGTTTAACCTGAGGTTAAGTAATCTTTCTGCAACTGTGATCTATGTCCCATCTTATCTGGATCACAAAAGGATTCAGTTACATTTGCATGTCATTTGAACCAGATTTAGTTCAGTTTGTGAAAAACTGAGATATGATTACGAAAAGAATCATTCAAAATCAGAAAAGAAAGAAGAATCATATTCTATCCAATATTAGGCCTTGAAACAGAATCTTGTTGAACAAAAAAGCTGTATTCGGATACAATGGATATGCTCTGGGACGGAAGGATTCGAACCTCCGAATAGCGGGACCAAAACCCGTTGCCTTACCACTTGGCTACGCCCCATTTATATTTTTATTGGACACTAATACTAATAAAGAATAATATTGGTATTAAGTGTTCGTCAATTCCAGTCCAACTATCTATAGAAAATCTTTATTCTTTATAGAATATATTATAGATTCGTGCTAGGATTTTGACATGTGTATATCTAGAATTCAACTGAATTTATTGATCATTACATATAATTCAATTAAGATATTGTATGAAAGTATGATTTCTTCTATTCTCCTTTGAGAATTGGAGGATTTTTGATTGGGCGGAAAAAGAAGGATTTTTTTGTCTACCTTACTTTCTTCATTTTTCCTTATATCAATAACTCAATCAAAATGCAATTATCTCGACGAACAAAATGTCTGTTATGCTTAATATCTTTAGTTTGATTTGTCTTAATTCTGCCCTTTATCCGAGTAGTCTTTTCTTCGCCAAATTGCCCGAAGCCTATGCTTTTTTGAATCCAATCGTAGATGTTATGCCAGTAATACCCCTGTTCTTTTTTCTTTTAGCCTTTGTTTGGCAAGCTGCTGTAAGTTTTCGATAAGATCTTTAATACTATCCTAGAAAATTCATGATTTATTCGAGAAAATTTATAACAATTGATAAGATCAAATAAGTCTGACAGTATGAACCTTCGATTCAAACATTTAAATTCTTGGATAGCTGCGAGAAATCCGGTTCGCCCCATTTCCCGATTCTAACCCTTTTTCCGGCGAAAGACCTTATTAGGTTAGGGTCCCTTACAATATCTAATTGTGGGTATGAAAGTGATTTGCGGTAATCAAAGACTCTTATTACAAATTTCAACTTCATTTGAATTTCTGAACATTCTTTTCTATTTGTAGAATTCATTTCTTGGTGTCAAAATAGGATATGTGATATAAAAATGGAGGATCTATTATCTTTTCTCGTTTTCCTTTTTCAAAAAATGATCTTGGAGGTTGTGTAATGCTTACTCTCAAACTTTTCGTTTACACAGTAGTAATATTCTTTGTTTCTCTCTTCATTTTTGGATTCCTATCCAATGATCCAGGACGTAATCCTGGACGTGAAGAATAAAATAAAAATTTCGTTTTTCTTGCTTGATTTTACAATTTTATTAAGATTTTCTTTTATCTATTCCACACGTTTAACTAGTAAAAAAATAAAAAGGGGGTTGCGGAATTTGAAAGAAAAAAATGGAAAGTCATCAACGGAAACGGAAAGAGAGGGATTCGAACCCTCGGTACGAATAACTCGTACAACGGATTAGCAATCCGCCGCTTTCGTCCACTCAGCCATCTCTCCCAATTGAAAAAGATAATTACTATCTTACATTACACATCAAGTAAGGATTAAAGAAAGTATTTCTTTGACATTCTTTATCGTTATTATATAATTAGCAATTCCATTTAGATGCTCGAAAGATCCAAATAGAAAGATAAATAAAGAAGACCTTCTTGCTTTTATTTTGTTCGAAGTGCCTTTTGGGCCTGGCCCGGTCAATACCCAGCCGGGCCTTTTTTTGTTCCAACAAATTCCCTTTATTTATAGGCAAATAAGAGACCCAATTTGGTATCTGTGTAACAATTTACGTTCTGGGGTTTACATATACCTATAATTTTTGTTATAATGGAAATTGAGAAGGATTTTTGATTCAAAAGAATCAATACTGATTAAGTATGTATCAATTTGTATTTTCTTATGTCATTAGGCAAACCAAATTTTAGATTCAAACCCAAGAATCATTCAGGAATTCTCAGTCAACGAATAGTTAATGGTTCCCATTTGTCATAAATTTTGGCTTTTTTGGATGAAAATATACATTTGATTTTTCAATAGAAAAGTGAGGGGAAGTTTTTCGGCATTGTGCATTTTGAGATACTATACAATCAATCGAAGGGGTGGATCAAATACAATAAAAAGGGTAAAAAGGGTTTATAATTTTTCTAAATTTAGAAAAAGGATTAAAAAAAGGATGCAAGATGCAAGTACAATAAACTAAAGTTTAGTAATCCAACCCAAAAAGGGAAAAATTTCTCCTATTGTGTATCCTTTTGGCGGCATGGCCGAGTGGTAAGGCGGGGGACTGCAAATCCTTTTTCCCCAGTTCAAATCCGGGTGCCGCCTCATCAACAAACGAATCGAATATAGACTCGCGAGAATCTCTGAGTGTTCAGGCATTGAATCACTATTAGATTGAGATTGGATGGATAATTTACTTTTTTATATAAAAAGTATAGAAAAAGTGAAAAAATCATTTTTTCCCCTCCTCAAGAGTATAATATACTATCTCCCAACTGCTTCATAGAGACAATCGGGAAAGGGTACGGATTAGATCAAATAGGAAAGAAAAGTATGTAATAGATAGCAATTTTGCTCTTTTTACTTATGAAGGCAAAAAAAAGGAATGGGCCCTCTTATTTTATTACTACATGTTCTATTAGTAACATTCCTTTGTGGTGTCATTGTGTATTTTACTTGTGTTTAGTCTTTGCCGATTAGAAAGCATCTCATATAGTAATTTTTTAGAAATGGATTTATTTGATTGGTTCATCAATAGTGTTTGGCCAGAATCCCTTTTTGACTCTGGACCATTGATTCTACTATTATTAGTGAGCAATAATGGAATAATTCTATCATAGAGATAAGGGACATAATTCACATGGATATAGTAAGTCTCGCTTGGGCTGCTTTAATGGTAGTCTTTACATTTTCCCTTTCACTCGTAGTATGGGGAAGAAGTGGACTTTAGAAGGACTCCTAATTTAGTTGAGGAATGAAACGGTATCAATTGTTTTATAGATCGTTCTGCAACGCATTTTTTTATTTGAATTGAAATAATTTTTCAATAAAAATATCTTCATTTCGAAATTCCATTGGATTCTAGTGGAGAAATGTATTCTATAAGAGTAAAGCGATTATTTCAGATTGATCGGAATAAATAGATGTATCAAAGAAATAGAATTGGGTCCTACGTCAATTCCATATATGGATTAATAACTACAGATATTGAAGATAAAAGCTAATATAGTACCAACTTTATTAGAAAGTCAAGTACAACTTTATACACTACAATAACACTAATAGAGAGTATGGTAAGAAATAAATTTATTTCTTACTTACCATACTCTCAGATCTCATAGAATACCGCCGATTATAGCCCGTTGATTTCATTTAAGACGCAAAAATGGAATCCTTTTCATTTGATTTCTTCAACTAAAGTAATTAATCATTTTGACTGACTGTTTTTACGTAAATTATAAGTAGAAAAGCAGTAGGAACTAAAATGAACAGTGCAGTAGCAATAAATGCAAGAATATTTACTTCCATAATCTCATCGTTTTTTTTTATTTCACAATAACTCGGGATTTAATCCCATAGAGATGATAAATCTTTCACCTGTCAATTCAATGAATGCATTCCCTATCGATGATCTTGAATCGGATCAATATCATGAATAACAATATCTGAGCTATTAAATTAATTCGTCGTCTAGAATTGAATAGTATAACATACGAAGATCTTTTATCCATACCGAATCCAAGATTGGATTCCCGGCCCAATCCAAAATTCCTTTATTTATCCTTCTTTTCTATAACCTACCTTAGGTCTTCCTTGTAGAACCATCAAATGAAGTAGCATCTAACCACCCGTCCGTTTCCATTAACTACAAAACCCCAACAAACAATACAAAGCGAAGTGGAAAAAGAGAGGAATTAGGTTCTAAACGCCGTTTTTTTAATGGTCCAATTTTCTTTGGAAGACAAAGAAGTATGATAAAGATGAGTCGCGGGAGCAAAGATGGAATATTCTATCAACTTCACTATTTTAGTTATTTTCATTTTAGTTTAGGGTTTGTTCTTTCTTCGACAGAATCCTGAAAAAAAGGGGGGAAAGACCTTCGGAATTAAATTATGCTCTCTGTCCCTTATTTCACAGAAAATGGAGAGGCGAATTGATGTACTTATTGGATCCGTCGGGACTGACGGGGCTCGAACCCGCAACGTCCGCCTTGACAGGGCGGTGCTCTTGCCTATTGAACTACAATCCCAGGGGAATCAGAAGGGATCTAGCAGAAAATTTCGATTCTTTTTTATTCTCTCGTATAAGGTATTTCTTAAGAGGGTTCTACCATCAGATGGTAGATTGGCGAATTGTTGGGCCGAGCTGGATTTGAACCAGCGTAGACATATTGTCAACGAATTTACAGTCCGTCCCCATTAACCACTCGGGCATCGACCCAACGCCTAATTGATTTTAGACGATTGAAAATATCATTCCTATGGGCATGATTTACCCCCAGAGGGACTTGAACCCTCGTTATCTCCGTGAAAGAGAGAAGTCGTGAAACCGCTGGACCATAGGGGCCGAGGGTCAGCATAAGGAAAACACAAAAAATCGGATAGGTGCAGAGGGGCGGCCCCTTTAGGAGATGAATAGGATCAAACCGAAAGACTCGTTAACTATTCTGGGGGTTAATGGTAATCAAACTTTACCATTAAACTATACAATCTTGAAACTTGAAAGAGAGAAAGACGAGAAAGACCAATGAAATAAAGTTTCTGAATCAAACCGAAAAACAATGGTCGATAACTTTCTTTCTTCTTTCGTTCTTCTTTCATTATCCAAGCTTTACACTCGGATTCGCAGTGACTAACCAAAAGATTATTTTGGTCTGCGCAATGCAATTATATTTCGCCCTAAGTCAGGCTGTCAATTGACCACGGAAAGGAGAGAAAGGAGAGCATTAAACAAAGCAAGAAGATGGCTGGACGAGGTATTTTTGCACGTGTTTAACGTTTAATAAATACAAATTCAGATGGTTTTCTGGTATTCAATATTCAAGTAGATTAGAATATAAATACCGTTATACATTATAATATAAGAAACTGAATCAGTTTTGATATTCTAAAAAAATCCTAAAACATAGTAAGCCTAAGTGGGAGAATTCTGTTTCTAGGACTGTTTTATCAATTCCGTCCCATTTGCATCTCTTAAAAATGCCAATTTAAGTTAAGTATAAATTTTTATTCCACCTATCTCATAGATTCCAGTCAAAGATTCATAGAATCGAAATTCCATCATTGTTAGATCTATAGGATTTGATTTGATGGATAATGAGCCAGCCAAAATGGTATTTCTTTTTGTTTTTTTTTTTTTGAGAATTCGATATGGATGAGTATAAATCACTGCCAATTTCAAAAGAATCCGGGATAGACGCAATGTCCACAATACCTGGATTTAATCAGATACAATTTGAAGGATTTTGTAGGTTCATTGA